CCAGAAGAAGCGGGAGCCTTGTGCATTGATTATCGGGCGCTCAAGAAGGTAACCTAACCATCAAGAACAAGTATCCACTTTGATTGCAGACTTCTTCGCCCTAATAAAATCAAAAAGAAAATAAGCGCGAGAGACTTCTCGAAGTTGGATCTACGGTCGGGCTACTACTACCAGGTGCGTATCGCGGAAGGAGACGAGCCAAAGACGACCTGTGTGACAAGCAAGCAACCTTACTAATAAAGGGGCGTTTGATTGTTGCCTTTTCCTTTTGGACTCACCAATGCCCCTGCCACGTTCTGCACCCTCCACAACGAGCTATTCCACCCGTACTTAGATGACTGGTGGTATACTTTGATCGTGGGCTATAGCTATTCGTTAAACGACCACGTTAGCCACCTCCGGACCGTTTTTAAGAAAGAATCACCTCTATGTAAAGAAAGAGAAATGCTCCTTTGGACAGACGGAGATCCTATTCCTAGGGCATTGGATGGGCATCAGAGCCATCGAGGAGTGGCAAGCACCTACCAAGGTGAGTGAGCTAAGATCGTTTTTAGGGCTCGTGAACTATTACCGAAGATTCATCGTAAGTTACTCGAAGAGGGCTGCTCAACTCAAAAATCTCCTAAAGCGAAAGCGGGCAGTGATTGATGACCCCGTATTGCAGTTGCCAGATTACACTAAGCCATTTGAAGTACACACGGATGCGTCAGACTATGCCATAGGCGGTGTGCTAGTACAATAAGGTAACCCAGTAGCATATGAGAGCCGAAAGCTCAATGAGACCGAGAGGCGTGGTCCAAGAGAAGGAGATGACAGCAATAGAATAGTGCACCGTGGAGGCGGGTCACGATTCGTGGTCAAGACGGATAATGTGGCGACGAGTGACTTCCTGACCCAGAATAAACCCACGCCAAAACAGAGACGATGGCAAGCAAGACAAACTTGCCAAGTTTGATTGATATGGTGCTAGAGTATAAGCTTGGACGGACCAACCGTTAAGTAGGAAGACAGAGCTGGCGGCATTTAAGTGTGAGGCAGTGGCAGCCACCAGCAGAGTCACGAGTACCCTACCGCATCGTATTCGAGATGGGCTCTTGGTCACAAAAGGGAATCTACTTTTTTTCTTCCAAAACCAAAACCTTTTTCAGATTAGTTTGGGAACGAGCCAAGTAAGCACTACGAACCCTAACTCGTCACCTTACATAATACAAGCTATAAAGCCTAACTCGTTCCACCTGAACAGCAAGAGGAGCGGGAGTAGGCGCCGGTAGTAGAAAAAGGCATAATCTAATTGGAGCCGGAAACAAAGAAGAAAGGTTTTTTTCCTAACCTCTTGAATTCATTTTCCTATGGTCTCATCTTTCACATATGAATTCCCTTCTCCTATAGCGATGGATATTATTCATACGAAAACCACTACGCTACCTAAGAAAGCTAGGCACACCAGCACTCGTAACTACAACCTCCCCCCTCGTCCTCGTCTTCGTTCTAGATTCTCTTTTTTAACTCTTTGAAGGGCCGGCTACTCATAGTAGTTATACTTTCTTTAGTTGTTCAAGCCAGATAAGTCAAGTGGTCAGGATAAAGTGGGCTCCTTCTATTTCTCTTTTATAGCTTCAATCCGTTCTATTTCTTTCTTTTTGAAGCGAGCAATCGGAAGAACACGAAGGGTCTTGGCTTAGGAGTGGGTTTAAGAGCCTTCTCGTCCGTCGTATGAGACACTTTATGTTGAAAGGAAAGAGCAAGCCACTATGGAAATCTCACCTTCCAGCAGGAAGGCTCGAAATAGGTCTTTTGTCACTCTCCCATCGAGGAACAAAAGGACCAGAATGCAATCGGAGCAACAGTACGTGTAGGAGATGGAATAACCGCAGGTTCCGGAGCAGGTGAGCTCAACTTCCTCCGATAGTGCTATTCATTTATTTCTAAAAGATTCATAGAGTCGGAACTGGAAGCACCACCGCCAACTGGAACACAAGGCAGAAGGTAAGGCCAAAGCCTTCTCAAGGTCCTTCCTACACTATAAATCTGTCGCTAGAATTAATGGACTAGTGCACTCTATTCAGCTCGTACCTTCCCACTCTGACATATGTTGAATTAGAGATCTCTTACCGACAACAAACCAAGTGAAGCACGTCCTCCAACTAAAGCTTCAAGATCGGGCAGCTCTCACTTTAAGCCTTGCCCGCTGCTTTTATATGTATGGAATATAGGTAGGCACTAAATAAGATCTTTGATTGTTTCTACATCCTCTGGGTAGTCACCTCAAGATCCCAACTCCTCAGCGCGGTCAGTATCATCTTCTTAGATCGGATCAGCTACGTCTTGGTGAACAAGAATGAAAGCAGCGCCGAGAGAACCCTCATGGACTAAATAGAAGGACCTGCGGGGCGTGCCAGTAGCAAACTTCTCAAATCGATCAATTCCGTGTTACGCTCAAGGGAAGGCAAGGACCCGCTTCCTAGAAGAAAGCGACTGGTTCAGTTTATTAAGAGATGAATACTCCTAACAAAGAAAACTCTGAAGTGAAGAACTACTCATGTCCACTCAAACAGCTCAACTCCGGGACTCTCAAAGCTTGTAATAACAATAAAACTTTTCGTTCTCTTCCCACCGCAGGAGGCGGGGCTTTTTCTTTCTATCAGTTTCAAATCAAAATAGATATTGATCTGGGCCTATGCCCATTACCCAAGATTACTATTCAACGCAAGAAAGAGGCGCAATAGCATCTTTCTAATATAAATTAATTCACATTCACCTTTTCCGCTAGCTGGGAGCAACTGCTTGGACTGGATGTACGCCTTTAAAGAAAGAAAGTATATAAAAAGCTACCACTTCAGAGTGTACGGCTATCTCTCAGCTTCTGATCCCTGCCTAGATGAAGAAACGAGTGTCCTCCATAAAGAATCATCAAGTAGGGAGAGGTGCACTTAATATAAGCTAAAACGAGAAGGCAATTCAAATTGGAAGTCAAGAACAAGAAAAGCTCATGCGAAGGTTAGACTAAAAGAAACTTTCCCGTCCTGCATATATTAGCAATGCTCTATTCCCAATGCTGACAAGAACACGCGTTGCAACTAGTAGAGTAGATTCCCGAGACCGCTGTCATTCCTGCTGATCTAGCTTCGTATTCTCGCCACTCCGGGGCATAAGATAAGAGCAATCCAGAGGACTCCCAATTCAAAAAAGTAGCTATCAATTAAACCAACCCTTCTTCATTAAAAGAGGCAAGCGGATTGTATTTATTTATTTATTGCACTAGTTCCCGAAACAAACCGTTCCTGATGTGATGACCGCAAATGTATCCCGACTCGCTGAGAGTGAAACAGCCGACCTTTCTATAGATTTTCTATAGAAGAACCTTGAGCTTTGAAGCAAGTGGTCTATGCTAGCTCGTTTTCGAGAGGAAGAGTTTGCTTTTCGGTTCATGCTATGGTATCGGAATGCCTCCCATTAGGAGAAGTTGGATCAGAAACTTATTACATGCCAGCGCTACTGCTGTAGTGGGAGGCGAGGTCAACGGTAAGTGGACGAGAACCAGTAGATAATTCCACAACATCCACATTAGGAATGGAAAGACCTGGGCTGCTAGTGAGTGCAATGGGGAAAGTTTTCTCTATTCATAGTAGGTACGACGACCCTAGCAGACCCTCCCTTAATTCGAATACGTAACATGATCTCCTTCAACCCGCTTTTCTGCCTATGGCCGAGTCATAAACTATATCTATCACGGTGGAACTCTCAAAAAGAACTTTTCTAAGAACTGAGACCTGGAGCCTTCTTTCCCATCATTAAAAATACACTTTGTGTATTCTAAATTGCACCATGAGTAGTTCACTACCCCTCTTCTTATGGTGTATCATCAGCTGAAATATGAATGGTAAAAGGAAGAGCTACCTCTCCCATATGCGTCTCAATTTCTTTCATCTTTCCCTCACCCACCGGTCGAATCTAAGGGGACTATTCCCCTGGTCAACTACCTACTTCTCGGTTGATCGCAAGCAAGCTACCTTAGCGCAGCGCTCACACCTGAATATCTCGTACCGAACTGGCTGAACTGGCTATTACGACCTGAGCTAGCTTGGATTGACAGTTCATTCCTGGCTGGAATCAATGTCTCATTTTCTTTTTCTTCGTAAGGAGGATCCCCCTTCTATACTATCTTTTGGTGGTCTGTATAAATGGTAATGCTATCGAACCCCGAGCATCTTCTTTTTGATCTGCAAATGGTAGTTTACTTGCTTAGATTATAAGGAAGAAGGGGACTCATGATCATCGGAATGGGAGGGTTGAAGGGAACCCTCTCCGGCAATGACTCCTGAATCAGCTGTTACTTCCTGGAGAAGTAGCTGCACATTCATTCTAAGGAAAGGATATCTTGGCAAGAAGATATGTGTGGCCAGTAGCTTTCACTGTCAATCTGTTCTCGTACTGTAAAGAAGCATGAATAGCATCCGATTTTGTGCCTTTTTCTTATTTCAAGTTTCGTTCTTATATCCACTTCAGTCTTCCTCCCTGTCTTTCTGGAAGCTCCAGGTCCAGGATTTTTGTTTTGCTTTGAGAAGGTTAAACTTATCCTTCTCTACTTGCTGCTTCCTGGTTCATCACACCCAGGATTCCCAAACCATGTCTGATCGCATCTGAATGGGTCCCAGCTTTGGCCGTTCTAGGCGGTGGCAGTTCTATTGGCCTGTGATTAGAGACTAGACTTGGGATGACAGCCATCTAATTCTGCCCACCCTTCCCTTCACTGATGTTAGGCTATAGTGGGTTGGTTTGGCTATTCCCGATCAGACCTGTTTCTGCCCTACTAAAAAGGTAAGGCAACTGCTTGAGGGTCTTCAGTCCTCTCCTCAAAGCCTGTCTTTTCTAATCTACGTGATATGTAATATCCGCTCACTTTGAACTCGAGCAAGAACTTGCCTCTCACTCTAGGAAGAAAAGCCTTGCACCTTGCGCTGAGAAAGCCAAAGCTTACCTTCTTGAAAAGGTCTTCCCCGCCTCTACCGACAGAACCGCTTGAAAGACCGTAAAAATTCTTGTTTTGGATCGTTTTGAGGGCTGTTCTAGATGGATGCACCACAAGACCTCTCGCGGATGCTTACCTAAGCTACGGAACTTAATTCAAGGTAAAGTAAAGGAGCTAAACCGGAAGATCTCATTCCACCTTATCCTTCGCTGAATCTTTACTTTGTCCTTCCCCTGAACTGGAGACGGAACTTTCTTATTCAACTACGGAGTTTCACCGCTGTAACCATCCGACTGTACGTGTGACTATGTATCCCCCAACCTATTCATATCTCTCTTGTACTAATGCCGTGTTACGAGGTTGCCTCTCCCTCCCTTCTCTACCCACCTTCTCTGCTGGGAAATCCCTCTGTATTGGTCAATAATCCCTAACTCGAGCTCTTCTTGAAGATCCTTCTTTGACTCTTTACTTGAGACTTCGTACCCTTTACTTGAGAGAGGAACGGTTGACGAGACGGATGATGCCGTTGGCGAGCTCGAAAGCAGATAGCCAGTTCTAAGCCGTGCCTTTGAATCAATATAACTAGAAAGCCGGATTGAATGGGATTCTCTGCTTCCGCCTAAGCCGTGCTTGCTAATCCTAGGAATTTATCTGACCCATCTGTTCTACCCCCACTTCTTCTTCTTCACTGCCAGGTCGGATTACTTTGTGCTGTCTTCCTCTTGACTTATAAGATTCTTCTTCTTCCGTGATATTCTCAATTGAGTGGAGCTTTCTGAGCTATCGTATCGGTAGTGCTAAAGATCCTATCCTATTCAGGACATTCATTGAGGAAGACTTAGTCGGCATATAGCTTCACACAGGCGAGAGGTTTTATCTACTCATAAATAAGTCCAATACAATCCCATGCGCATCAGCTAACGCTTCCATTTCTTCTGCCCGTGCCGTGGTTTACTTCTTTTCTTTTCTTGGATTTCATTTCTTTATTTTATGGTAACTTATGTTATTGAAAATTATTATAGATTCATTTAGTGTTATTACTTGACTCACTACGGAACTTCCTTAACAAGTAAGCAAGTAAACTCCCATATATTATCATATAAGAAAGTAAACAACCTTACTCTAACGAGTAAGCGAGTAAACTACCTTTGTATGTAGTGTAGTTCCGTCAGTAGTCAGCATCCCTTCCTTCAAGTCTTTCTTCCCAGTCCCTGGGGACACCAAACTTTAAGAAACGGGGCTTACAGCGGGTTCTTTAGGAGCGCTCCCTATTTAGAGAAGTCCTGTTCCGCTATACACAAGCGAGAACTCTTTTCGAGGTACTCCAAAATGCGGGAAGAGGTAACCCTTCATAGATCTTTAGCCTTTACTTATGATAGTCAGGATCTTTTATACTCTTATACAACATAAACACTCCACCAAATAAAATACATGGTCAAGTAAGTTCAAATCAAAGGGAGGAGCAGCTCTTTGAAAAGGTCAGTAGAGATTCCTTCGCCCAGCTTATTTTTGATTTCTTGAAGACGAAGAATAAAGGATTTTTTCGCTCTGGATAGGTACTTTCTTGTGAAGGACTCTCCGTCGCAGTCGATCGAAACGATTACTACGCCCAGGACAAAAGTGGAGTTCGGTTTGCATCTCCGAATGAGAGCAACTGTCGCTGGGAAGAGAAACTCATGCTCATCATGCCAAATGGAACTCCTAGATGGAGCACTTGTGACCAGTAAGTAAGGAAAGGAACTCCCAGCTAGCTGCTAGCTTACATGCCAGATGGGTCCTGCCTTTCTCCCCTTTGGTTGGTGGCTTTATGGTTGAATGTTTTCCGCCTGCTGGGCAATTTGGGCGGGATCTTGCAAACCAATCTTTTCAAAGAATAGAGAAGCGTCCCGGTTAGTCAACCCCCGATCAAGCATCTGGTTCATGGTCCGTAGTTCCTGTCTTTCCCCATCATTCTAATATCCACCTATCACCAGGCTTTCACAACTAATCTTTTAGGCATATCAAGACCATCGTCGATATCATCAATAAGATAACCCTTGGGCTTGTCATCCGTTCGGAAATACCATAATGAAAGGAAGTCTGGAACAGCTCCGCCCCTCCCAAGCTAGGGAAGGCACATAAAGGAAAGGATGAACAACCCGCTAAACCTTGTATTTTGATTGAATTTCGACTGAAAAGTAAACCCTGTTGAAGAGTTCGTTCGTCTGCAAGACTCACAAAGTGGGTCGTACTCAACCTTAAATCCCAGATGGCACTTAATCCTGGATGGCATTTCTTGTAGTTTACCAATCTCAAAGGTGGCAGCTACTACAGCTTCAACTTAGACTAGGGCATTAGATTGGGCACCTTCTATTTCTCTTTCTTTGGTCGATAGATAAATACGAGGAGGACAAATTCCCGGTTGACTAATGCCAATAAATGTTCCAACTACCCTACCTGAGCGGGTGAAAGGCCCTTTCTTTCGGGCAGCTGTTGAGATCATAACTTGGATTACGGTTAGCGGTTTCACCTTTGACCAGGTACAGCAAAAAGCAAGGTCTTTCAAGTGACTTTCATAAAGCCAGTAAGTAGAGCTAGAGCTAGCTGTTTCTAGTTAGGGAGCTGAAAAACTACAGCTTAGGTGACTACGGCTTTTCTTCCGAGCTGAAGGGCGCGCTAGCGCACGGGGCTAAAGTTGTCAAAGCGCACTATGGCTTGACTTTACGTTTCCTACATCAGGCTTTTAAGCCGTATCTTGGCCCCCCTTACTATGAACTATGGGCACAGGGGAGGGGGGATGAGCAAACAGAGGCCCTGACGCGCTACGGCTTTGGTTTCCAACTTGCTCTCGTCTCCTTCGTTCCTTTCTCTCTTGACAGTCGTCCTCACTTCGCTCGCCTCTCACCACACAGAATGTTTTGGCATCTGGTTATAAAGCTAGTAAAGTGGGTGCTTTCCTATAAAGCGAAAGAAAGTCTTGTTAGTGAGGGCAGATCAAATCTATATTTATTTGCTCAGTTCGAAGAAAGACCTGCCCTTTATATGCATATGGAAAAAACAACTATACTAGTAGTTGACTTGTTCGGATCAAGTACATTTTATGAAAGAAGGGCCTATATATAAGACTTGAGATGTCCCTATTACGTAAAGCCGGAACTACTACTTTAGAAGGGCACTAGGCTTTCCGTGTTGGATTCCGCAGCTCGGTTGACAATGGGGTTCAGTTATTGGAAAGCGCTTTGGGATCCCAATCCTGGCTATTTTCGGTCCTGTAGCCGGAATGGCTCGACCAAGACTCAAATAATAGGGAACCTGCTAATAGGCAGTCCAATGAATTCAATGAAGAAAGGGGAGACAGATCTTTAACCTGTCAACTAGTCGGCGTGCTTTCTTTACGAGACCATGCTATCACCGAGATGGCCAACCAACACTGAATTTGCTAACCAAATGCATTGGGCTCGGTCTAAGAAACTGTATAGGTATCGTACAACAGCCCTATACTCAAGGGCGACAACTAACTTAGCCTTCAACTCACATTCTTTCATACCAAACAAGTTCTCTCCTTCGGGAGATGGGCACTTTCGGTTTCTCCGTTAGTTACGCTACTCAAATACTGGTTTTCCAAGTAGGAGGAGTAGCGTCCCAAGCCCAGTCCAGTTGATTCACGGTTAGCTTTCTATAAGCCTGCACCTTTTTCATTCTAGTTCCGAACTTCTTTCATTCTTTCACCCCCTTACTACTAGTTGAGTAGTTTCTAGTCTGCCCACTTCCAGAAGCAGAAATTGCTACCGGGCTATCTCTTTCAGACGTCGGGGAACTACTTATTGACCAAAAGGTCATCCAGCCCCGCCAGTTCAGGAAGCCCTTGGGCTTTCTCTCTTGATCTATATCCCAGATCCCGTTCTTGATCTCTTCCATTCCTTTGGCATAGGCATGCTAATCTGTCTTTCCGCAGATCCCACTTTCCTTGATATGGCTCTTCCATGGGATAGCTCTGAATTCCTAACCCTAGTCCATTCTAATCCTACACCTTCTTGGTATTGATCTCCATCTTTTGAATCCCCTGCCTACTACTCCCTGTCCCTGGCTTGCCCCCAGTTGCTATGCTCCGCCAAGGTAAAAAGGATCTAAACTCGAAACGAAAAGAAGGTTCCGTAGAATTCTTAGTTTTTACCATGACTATAGAGTATATTACTTTACTACTTTGAGCAATCACTCACATCCGGATTCTGACTACTTGGAGCGGTCCAGAACCTGAATTGATACAAGAGCCTTGTGAACTCTAGCCCCAATGCTACTAACTAACAAAAACTAGCTACTACGCTGACTACTAATATGACTCTCCCTTACTACCGGTCAAGCAAGCTCTCGCTTCCCCTTCTCTTGTCCCGAGTTCCCTTTCTGTTGAACAAATCCCAGGCTTCCAAAAGCGGGTTGTCGCCCATTGATGGTCTACAGGGCTATCTCTATCCTCGCTAAGCTCGTCTCCCTCGGGCCCTTACACGGTCTTTAAACAAGACGCCAGCTCTTTCCCTTGGTCAGTGCTAGTCAAGTTCTTGAGGAGAGACTCTAAAGTGGGAAGCTCCGGAGGATATCTAAGAGCTAGTAAGATATCTAACCCCTTCTTTATAGTTGTATAGTCGTCCTGCCCTTTTGGAGAATGTGAGACCTAGAACCATTCTAAACACTTGATTAAAGGAAGCAGGTCAGGGGGACTCCTTTTTTTTGAACCCACCACTTTTGGATCAAATTCTATGAAAAGGATGTGATTTTGAGGTTAGTAAGCCGGTTGAACTTGCTTCAGAAACCAGTGCCTTAGATTAGTAACTGTAGCCATGAGGAGTGCCACCCAGACCCCTAAAGGGCTAGCCAAGTCTTTTTTAGAGATAGGGGCTACATTTTATATTCCCGCGGGTTGCTCCGTATTTCTTTATCCCAATTCCATTTTTTTACTTTGTTTCAGCCCTTCCCTTCATCTTTACTTTCGAGTACTAAATCTCTTCTTCTGGGGAAGACCCTTCATCTTACCAGGGAGCCAACCGTGCTCTTCCCCGAGTGGTGACTTCTTTCGCGAGTGAAAAGCTCCTTCCTTATAATCTAAGCAAGTAAACTACCTTATGTCGCAGCAACCAGCTAGCTAGAACTAGAAGAAGAAGGCGAGCTACCAGATGAGCTAACCAGCATACTTTATATGTTGAATAGAAGTACGGAAACCGTATTGACCGGCGGATATATTTATTAATGAAAGAACTAAACCACCGCCCGCAGCTGCTCCTCCAACGCCAACGGCTACTTATTTTGTAAGCCATTCCTTTATTCTTGCTATTGATATAGTGGAATTCATTCCCTCCTACACCCTAAAAATCTAGAATTCCTGTAATTAATAATTTGACTTCAACACTTGGGTGGTAACTCATTTACTTCCAACAATGGGATTGACTTCTTCTATTGGAATTGGAACTGAAACTCTTCTCTTTCAAATCCTCATCATATTCAACTGAAACTTAAATGAATGGATTTCCAGAAAAAGCTCCCGCGTCTCCTCCTCCGTATTTACATTGTAAAAAAATAAGTCATTTTCACCTCCCCTCAATGGGCTCCTCTCTTGTGTACTCCCTCTCTTTCTCCGTGTGCAAGATTTCTAAAAAAAAATAAGAACGGAAACCGAAGAAGCGAAAGAGCCAACTACTCTACTGACCAGCCGAAGAGCATCCTTATAAAAGGGAAGCAGGCCCGGTCTATATTGCTAGAGTTATCTTTACTTCACCCCCCACGTACTCCTCTATTCTTATATAAAAATGCCCTTCCCCTTTAGTGCCTGCTGAGACTTATTTCCTCTCGACTATAGTTGAATGGAAGTTTCATTTCCTAAGTCTCAAAAAATTTCTTTTATGGAGTCCCCATAGTGCGTGCATTCCCCTACATAGTCTGTAGAATAATTTATCACTAAGAAGGGTTGCAATATATAAGAGAATTCCAGATTGAAGATCTCTTGACCCCATATACAATCCAGTTCTACATCTTAGCGCTGAACTAATGAATAGAAATTGAGCTTCACTTCGCGAGTCGGGAATGGCATCATTTTAAAAAAAGTGCTAGCGTTGACAAGAGATGAGCTAAAGAGGTGGCCGGGCAGTTGACCATACCCTACCACATACAGACAGCAAGCACGAGCTGTGCCGGCTTATCCGGAAAATGAAACTCTTGTCACCCCAAATGCTACTACCTCTTTGCTAAGCACAGGAATGCTTGATCGAGAAAAGCAAGCAAAGAAGCAGCAGGATACGGAATATGAAGGGGCTGGGGGTAGAGCCAATAACCAATTGAAGAGTTACAGACTACAGTCTAAAGCCCTCAATCATGCTCTTGCCAGTGACATAGATTGTATATACTCTCGCCGATTAAGGCAAATTCTGCGCTCCACGAAAAAACATAGGGGGGACTTAAGGAAGGCAAAACAAAAAGTGCCCCTATGACTCTGGTTCTAGTGAAAGCGATGAAAGTCTAGCTGTGCTCCTGTTTTTCGGGTAAAGGTTTTACGGTGAAGAGCCCGGTCAAGGCGACCTTATTAAAGAGAACATTCGGGACATAAAAGCCTATGGTAATCTCGTCCTTAGTTGCCGAATCTAATGGAGGTTTCAATCCGACGGATCCACCGTAATTTGAAGGTAAAACGAGGGAGATGATGGATGGGAACTCCTACTCTGACTATAGTTGCGATCTCTAAGCGGGATTTTAAGTCATCTATCCCTTTTCTTTCCCTAGCGAGTGAAGAACGAGTGGATGAACGAGTGTTGAGCGAGTGAAGTGCCCCATAAGCTATAAGGGCCTGCTATATGTATCAATTTCGTGAGCAGCAATTGAACTGAACGTTCCAAGTGCATCCAGCAGGAATCGAACCTACGAATTTGCCTCTTTATTAGGTTGGTATAGGTTGGGCGCTTTAACCATTCAGCCATGGATGCAAAGAGACTCAGCGAGTGAACTAGGTTTTGGTATTCCTTCTCGAGCTTCTATTTCTTCCGTTAAAGGAGATTCGAGAAAAGATGGAATAGGAAGACGTGTTTCCAGAACAAACAAGATACGGGTTGAGAAGGGGGAGTTAGCAAAGTTAGACAAGATTGGAATGGGCATAGGAACATGTATTGATGTACCAGATCGGCTAATGCTCCCAGGTTGATGCGATGTATTCCACCAGTTGACTGAAGACTTGATTATTGGTATATCGATCGGTCCAGCACGGATTGAAATAGAAGCCGGTTCGACAGGAAGCTTTTGAAAACGCAGTGCACCCAGGTAAATAAGGAACGAGATGAATACAGAGGTTAAACGAGCATCCCACACCCAAAAGGTGCCCCACATAGGTCTTCCCCGAAACCCCCCAGTAACTAAGGTAAACAACGTAAAAAAAGCACCCATTTCTATACCGGTTCCGGAAGAGCGAAGAAAAAGGGGATGTTTTGTTAATAGGAACAAGAAAGTGTTTATAGCCGTAGCGATATAAACAAGAATACTCATCCGAGCCGCAGGAACATGTACATACAGAATACGAGAATTTCCACCTTGTTGAAAATCTAGTGGTCCTACCCGAAGACTTAAATGAATAGCCATCGCTGTTAAGAACAACCGAGATCCAATGAGAATTTGCGCATAGCTTCTGGTCTTTGACATCAAAAAAGAAGGTTGTAATAACGAAAGGGACATGTGAGAATTGGGTCCTAGCTAGTGGAACAAGAAAGACATGGATCTATATTCAATACGCAATCAAAGGATTTCCCCCAACGAAGAATTCCCCCTGCTTTGTTTTCGCTCCGCTCGTGCGTGGCACTCCTTTTACCTAAAACACGTTTTTAACAAGGATTTTGAACCTTATGAGTGGGTCTTCTCGGGAATGTTTCCAGATTAGGACTTTGACGACTTGGATTTGAAGTCGTTACTGAACCTTCTTTCTTCCCAAGCATTCATAGATGCGTTACTGAGGGATCGTCTGGTTCCTCAGTTGGCCACCACTGGTTCAGAAGCTTTAGGTTCACCTGGGGCAGCAGAAGAAGCCGTGTGCACACACAACTCCTGCTGGAGCGAACAAACAAGCGCGGTCTCACACTCTCAGTGGCCAAAATAGGTACGTTTAGCCGCCGCGTGAAACTCTTCTCACGGTAAACGCGAGGGACGCTTAACTCACGGTTTACTTCGCTTATTCTGAGGGCCTTGGTTTTTATGAAACAGGTACTGCTGGGTTTTGATGAGACGGGTACTGCCGGACTCCTTAGGTTGAGGGGCAGGAGATTTCATATCGGTACATCAACTCAACTAGGAGAGTTTTCTTTCCACTAAACCGAAGGTGACTGAAGGAAAGAGTGCTTGTTCGACTTGTTAGAAGCCGGTACGAGTTGACCCTAGGTGATCCGCACGGAGATTTGCCTTGTCCCACGACCGTCTGGTTTAACCTTTTCCAATCCCGCTTGCCGCCGAAGGCTTTCAACTGTACCATTCCCCTTTGATAGTCTTACATCCACGAGCTCAAACTCTTGTTTAGTCTAAAAACTCTCCTTGTTCTTTCTTTCCCTTATACATGAGAAAAGCTCACTGGCGGCCTTGACAGTCGAGTGGATTCCACCCCCTTCGGGTACTTCCAGGCACAGATTCACACGCAATTCATTAATACCAACAAGTGGGATTGCTTATGCAACTCAACTTCCCCCTCGCTCGGTCAACTGGATCAACGTACATAATGAGCGTTCGCCTCCAGTCTAGTGCCCGCAGCTTTTCCAGCCTAGTAGTAATTCCTCTCCCTTTCGGTCGCTTCGTCCCTCAACCTAGCTGAGTTTCCTTCTTTTCTCGTTCATCAATCGTAAATCAAGACAAACCTACTTCGGTTTTCACAATGGCTGCGCATGAAGGTCACTGGGATATAATAACCAGTCCAACGGCGAAGACTCCCCACCCCACTGTAGGTGGGCGTTCTTCGTACCTTGTTGTTGGTGAGCGGGCGTTACCCACTAACCCGCGAGCGCGAACGAGCCTCCCCTATCTCTTAAAGTTCTGCCTTAAGAGGAAACGGCTGCCGGGATTGTATCCTAGAGCCGCGAACTGTATATATAAGGGAATTGCATATAGGACTATTTACCGATTTCTTCACATTAGTGATCTGCATAAATTACATAAGCATAAGTAGTGAACCAACTAGAAGGTTCACAAAAAACTATAAGGATGTATACCCTCTTTACATCCCAAACTGAGTTGACGGGCAAAACCTGTCCTAATTGTCTTTGGCTTTTGGTAAGTTCTTCTTAGCTTAGTTTAGTGCTAGGATTGAACGGGAGTCACAAAAGTCTAAGGAATCATGTTCCCAAAGATGTCATCGTGCGCAAACTTGAAGAATACCAGCATCCCAATGTTCAAGAGGTTCAGGCTTGAGATGGAAGAGAAAAGGAGAGAAGAGTTGAATTCGAATTATGGACAGAGTACTAGTAGAAATACGATTGGATTACTTTAGCAAAGGGCTGCTGGAAGAGTTGGAATGGGAACAATTGGGCAGAGTTCTTGTATGCTGCGAAAGGAAATCAAAAGAAAAGTCTAAAACCGAGATTCACACGCGGGTCACCAGAAAGACAAAGAGGGCTAGCGGATGCCACCGCGAGGACATCCAGAATCAATAAATTCACGTTGGCTGAAGCGATTCATTTTTTGCTCAAATATGATCCAATTGGTATCTTTTTCCTATGCTGGGTTATTGGGTTTGGCGGCTGGTGGGCACTACTTCCGCAAGAGGCGCTCACACAGCCATCGGTTTGCCTGGATCCGCAGTATGTGAATCTTTTCTTTTGAGGCATGGGGAACCCACCTACTTCTGTACCTCAACATTTTTTGGCAGATACATGGTTGGGCACGGAGGAAGTACACCGTGCAATTGAAGATCTTTGTAGAGAAGAAGAGCCGTTTGATCCTATATAGCCTGGACCTGCGTACTCATCGTGGTCGTCCCTCAGCCTCCCGCACCCATATTCCTAACCAGGATCTCCCTCCTCCTTCAATATCCATATTCTGGGACGATCGTTTCTCTTATATATTCTATTATATATTCTATTATATAATAAGTGAAAATCAAATAAATAAGTCGTCTGTGTAAATCATTCCGACCTGAATAGGGGAATTTCTTGTTGTTCAACAACCAACGTATGCCATTCCCCCCTTCATTTCTACCCATGGAGGGGGATTGGATCAAAGAAAGAAGCTGGGAGAGGAAGCCAGCAAGGAAGACAGCATTGTAGGACTCAATCCCTCGTTCTAGAGCTAAAGTAAGGAAGGTTTTAGAATAAGTCATCGAAGCCGAAGCTTAAAGGTTATAGAGTAGTTATGAAGTAATTCCCAGGTAAGCAAGTAAACTCCCTTATATATAAGGAAGAAGCAGGTCAACGGAGGCCTAGAGAAGGAGGTTCAGCCGGGCCAAACCTGGAGAGCGAGCAAGAAGAGTACACGAGGATGGAAGAAGTTCCAGCGCTTGCCGGGATGGTAGGGAAGAATGAAAAAGCCAGCACGTAGCTGTCAGTAAGAAGAAGGATGTAGCTCCTACTCGTTTTGGTAGACGGCGACGGAATTGTTGTAGATATAAGATCACCGAAAGACTAATCAAGGATGAAAGACCAGATAGATGAAGCGCTCATTTCGCTAACCTTCCTGACAAGGTCAGACGTGTCATGATATATTTGAGTGGATCGGCCCTGGATATCAGCTGAACCGGATGAGCTAGAAGTTCGCTTTTGGACGGCAAAGATGAGGGCCAAACAGGTCTTCTCTGTTGGCGAGTAGTTGTGTTCTGCCACTACCAAGGTCCGGCTTAGGGAATTTGCATTACCATTCTCATTGTTCTGGGCTAATAGAGAGCCTTCCAAAGCTGTGATATACAGGATGAGGGGTCTCCCTTGGTTCTTTCTATCAAGACAGGCGGATTCAGCGGATAAGCCTTTATTCCGTCGAAAGCATTCTGACAAGCCTCGTCCCATTCAAAGGGCACTCCCTTCTTCATCAGCCTTGAGAACGGTTGGCATCTTCCTTATATATATATATGGGAGTTTACTTGCTTACTTGTTAAGGAAATGAGGGCCAAATTGATTGATGTCAGATCCGATGTGATGGATTGTGTGGTGCATGTGACTGGTTTGAAACTCACTTTGATCAGTCTTCTCTTTCAGTCGATAGAGAGGAAGTGAAGGTAAATTCGACTGAGTTACGGGCAGAATGGTTGGGAGAAAGAGTCTCAAGTACGGGCGAGTACGAGACTCCATTTCTACAGCAAGGAGAGAATAAGCCCTGATCTTCTATTTCATAAGAAAGGATCAATGCAAGTCGTAGTTCCGTAACTCAATGAAAGTCGTAGTTCGTTCCATAAGCATTGGAGTCGTGCCTGAATCCTTTGAAAAGCTTCTATCCGACAGGAGAAAGATTGTGTTCTAGCTGGCTTCTATCCGACACGCCTGTGGTCTACTCAAAGGTTGCCCGAGGATAGTTAGATTGATTCAAAGCTTGCAAGGGACTAAAGATCTATTTCAGAAGAGAATGGGATAGGCCAGGCGGAAATACAGAATTAGAATATCCGGAAGTGGGGGTTGATGGGTCAGATGGCATTGAAAGAGGATGGGCTTTCTACTTTCTCGCAGGCTCGGGAGCAATTTCATATTCATGTGCTCAAGAAGCAGTCTTTTAGGCCCGCTTGGAATCTCAGTCAAGCATATTCGCAATCCTTGGGTAGTTGACTACTCGACCAAAGAAAGACCGTCAAATGGTGCTTATATACGCAACCCACCTTCTCATCTCTCATTCCTTTTCTGACCTACGGCACTGAACGTCAACCCCTCTGATAGAAAGTCAATGAGCGCGGTGCAACAAAGCTTCTAGTTTCGGTATCTCTCCCGTGGGTATACCCTTCAATAGTGAGTATCTCTCTCGTGAAGTAATAATTTCGAATATGAGCTGAATCCACTACTGGAAAGGCAGGAGGGCGAAGACGAAGTAGGGTTGAGTCTCAGGAAGCGTTTAGGCCGGGTTCGAAGCATTCTTCAAAGACAGGTACAGTAGCAACTTCAATCTCAGGGGAATTCAATGGATAATCAAACTGCTAAGGTGAGTTTACTCTCCCTTTAGAAGATGGAAGTTTACTTACAAAGAAAAAGGTAAGCGTTGGTATAATATAATATTTTGAAGTCTCAGTTCTTTCTTTAGTCAGGGAATTTGCTTGTTGCTCAAGGGAAGGATCTATGTAATAAGAGTTTCATAAGGATTCTTCTAAGCGCTGGAGTCCGAAGGGTCCGAAGGAGTGGTATCAAGCCTGCTCGTAGCTCACCCGTAACCCGTAAAGTAGGCAATATGTAATATTGTAGTAGGAGCCTCTTACTCCATCCGAAGAGGAGAAATCCTTTTCTTTCTATCTAAGCGGTGTAGTCTCGCCTCTCGCCAATAGTGAAAGTGGTAGAGTCGTCCAGCCCCGAAGCAAAGTCCCATTTGTCATTCAATTCGTTATCATAGTTTTGGAACTCCCGCTACGAAGGTAGTTTACTTGCTTATATATATATAAGGTAGTTTACTTGCTTATATTATAATATAAGGGAGTTTACTACCTTGGAGTAAATTCGCAGTGTAACTACAGGTGCTATTCGGAAGAGAGCGCGTAAGGTCAGGCGCTCCAGAGGCAGAGGTAAGGACGAGCGTCCCTGAGGTAAGGACGGGGGCCACTTACTTCGAGTCTTCGGCTGACTCCAACCAACCCCCGAGCCGAGCAAAGTCCCAGTTTTTGACAAAACTTCTCCGGACATCATCATCAAACAGCTCGAACGATGTACGGATTGGCACGAGATCTATGACGATCCACTTTTAAGAAGTCTTGCCCCATTTTCCTATGAAAACTTGAGAAGGATATATGGCGATCTCAAATATACGCGGACGACGCTGGGAGAGCGCTTTCTTTCTTATTTACACCAACAGGGTAAGCCCGTTGAATACGAAGTGGAATCACTTTTTTTTTGAAAAGAGCGAAACAAACAAAAAAAAGAGAGACTTTTAGCCTTTGGGCCTTAAGTAGAAGAACTTCAAGAAGGGGTATCTTTTGCTGGACTGGTTGGCTGTGTGCCTCTGCTTTCACAGACCGATAATAGCCAAACAACGTTGGAAATCCGCAAGAGCAAAGAAAAGACTTCTTGGATCCGCTATCGCCCGTCCTCTGGATCCTATTTACCACCAGCTCCCGATTGGAAAACCATGGTCGCTCCACTAATGTGAGGTAAGGAGAGTCTAGTTGGATTATAACGTGTCGGCATATAGAATATCAGCGACGAAAGCATGTCCCTGAGGTACTGCGCACCGGCGTTCCATCCGCTGAACACAACCACAATCCAAGCAAATGAAATAGCACCAAAGTAAATATCCCATATTGGTTTGCATGCCAGCAAGTGCGGTTTAGCCTCACATTAATTCATACCGGCGGGTGTTAGAAGTAGGTAGGAGGGACACCAATGCCGTCTCTCTTGGGATTCTCCATAGGGGAGATGAGGGGCCGCGGAGCGGTGGGGTTCCGCCTCGATTACGCCGTAAGCGTACCGAGTGCCGGTTCAGTACTTCGGACCAACTCACACGCCTCAGCCCGACAACCCTATCTCCGCCTATGTTCGGCGAGAAAACAAAACTCAGAAAAGAATCTGTATGTTTTTGGCAACGAGCTACCCGCCTGTACCCACATCGGGCGACATGATACAGGTGGCGTCAGAGCACTGTCCTGCCTCTTGAGAAGGCAAGTCACAGCTGGGGCAACCAAGGTTTCTACTGAAAGGCAGCAAATGCTCTTCTACTAGTTCTTTCAATCTTCATGTTCTACGGACATCTCATGTGGAGTGGAGCAAAATCCGAGTGTTAGCCGGGGTCTCTCTTTTAAAAGGGGTTTACCGCACTTATCGTTCGACCTTTAGTTTTCAGTTGAGAATCCTCTCTGAATAGGACCTTGTCCAGGAACCTTCTTCTTTCTATTTTAGTATAATTAGAACGGAGTCTCAGTAAACCATGCTAAAGCCCACCCTCTAGCCCTAAAGGCTTTTCCCAGACTCATCTCGCCGGCGAAATCCTATTCTCTGTCCTACCTCCTATGAGCCCTAAGCAGACCAAGCTTCCTTAGCGTACTGAGCCTACCTATGAAAGAGAACAGAGACTAGCTACAATGGTATTGATTCTCCTTTCGAGGGAGATCATTTCTAGAGTCATCCGCCAGCCGAAAGTTTTTTTTTGCACATCCCCGGTCGAAACTAGCAATCTAGGCCCGCTTTGTCTAGTGAATAATGAACGCATCGGCATACCGACCTGCCTCAGCTAAGGAATGGGATTTTTCCACGTAAAGGCAAGCTGACAAATAGATTTATGTACCTCAGATCCAGTGGGATCAGGCGCTTCTGCTTCGGTGAATGGTCTTTATCGAGTGGATATTCCTACGAATGGGATCTATTCCTAAAGGTTGGCGAGATGGGGCCAGAAGAAGCATCGAAATTGCTCGTTCAGACAGAGATGTATGTGTCAAAGTATACCTGCAAGGGTCGGGCACCGGAGTTCCATTACTAGTATGAATAACCGGCTGGATCACTCCTACTGGACATCTGGGAAAGAAAAAGGATTGATCTTGCTGCGGCTCAACAATTGACTCTACAAGAACGACTTATCCAAGGGCTCTGGCCCATCCCAGCTCCGCCAAGAAGGGAAATTCCGGGCGTTTTATGACCAGTCACCAACAGCTTTTGAGCCGGGAATAAGTGATCGTTTTTAAGCTTCAAATCAAAAGAATGACCGTAGCGGCGATGCGTTTGCTTCTGATTGCTCGAGTTGGAAGACCGCTCGGTTGTACCATAAATAAAGAAGAATCGACCTGTGTTCTTTAAGCGTAGTTTTTCCGAATCTTTCGTCGGATGAGCCTAATTCAGCTACTTTTTCAAAGGTTCACTATCAAATAGAGAAAGAGCACGTATGACACCATGCATTCGTACGTGACACGGAGATATGCGTAATGAGTTAGGCAGGCAGCTTCAAAGACGAATAATCATAATCATATGTAAATCCTACTTTTATTTCTCCCACCTGGCCACCCTTTTTGCTTCAAAGTAAATATATGTGATTAATGTTTTAAATAAGAAGTGGTATCTTGGCATGTCGATCCTCAAAGGAAGAAGTGGCAGATAAACGCCGTCTCACTAGTGCTTCAAAACTTTCTTTTTTATGGTCGCTAGAGGGCCCAGAGAAGTCTTTATGGAGTAGGCGACCCCGCGCATTTCCGACTAAAGCCTACTAATGAATCTGATCATGGACGGTTTCGGGTCTTCTTAGCCCTCTTCATCGAAATCCTTTCTGCCAAAGGAGATCAGACTCCCAACCTAGGAGTCCAATTCTCACCTTTGATGGTGATCATAGCATGTCACGCTAGAGAACAACCACAATTGAGCTGTAGGTACCATAGAAGAAGGAGTCAATGTGAGTTAAGTAAGAAGTTGTCCTGGACAAGGCAACTGGGAAAGAATCCCAAAAGGAAAGAGAAGAAGGAGTAGCCCAAAAGTTATTCAGTAGTGGAAGATTCCCCTGGTCTTGCTAGTAGCATTGGTCTTTCTCTATATTGATTGGGGAAGGATTTGCCGATGCATTTCATACTGCCTTGACCTCGCACAGGCTGGTGGGCGGGGAAGGGCGCGAAGAGGAACGCTCACTCACCTAGTCCTTTCGTCAAAATCATACATAAATGAATCTGTTTTTCCTACTTTTGAAAAAACAGTTACCCAAAGAGAAGGCGCCCAGCTAGAACCACTCAATGCTACGGCAGCTCCCACATCCCACGCTTCACAAGCTCCATTCCCTCCACGCATTCCTGCTTCCAACGAGCCTTCGGGCACTGGTCAGATTCATGCAATAAAGTGACTCACTAAAAGAAGCTTTTCCCTCAATCGCCGGGGAAGTCCTGCGCGGATGCACTCCCATGCCAATCCACTAAGCGCGCTAGCAAGGCTACTAAGGATACAGAGGGGAATCCCTAGTCACTTAAAGCCAAAGCTAAGTAAGGCTCGAACAGAGCCTCTAATTCAGTTGAAAATTAAGGTAGTTTACTTGCTTACTTGTTAAGGATGTCGTCAGCCTTAGCAGCATTAGCTTCATTCGTCCAACCCTCCCTCGGCAAAAGAAGTAGGATAGATAGTCGGTGAAAGAAAGACCCGACTCTGGCCTTGAAACAATGATTTGGCAGAAGTACTCAAAGGTGTCAAAGGCAAAGCCCTCAGATTCAATTGCTATACAAACAAAGATACTCATTCGCTTGCCTACGCAGTTGCCCAGTTACGCTTACTCGCTCTATCCGCAGTTACACTGTCAGGCTAATACACCTAGCTGAAGTCAACACAAAAGCACATTCCATTTCGAGAACGTCAATCATGGTATATGATCACAGAAAGCTTGCGGTTCCTACTGCAAGAACAATCCGCGGGAACCCGCCACCTTTCTCGACATAGCGCAACGACTCGCTTTAGAGGGCAAACAAAGCAGGGGAGACGGCGCTACTCGGGAGGATTTCCTCCGCCTGCTGGAAAACTTACGGGATACAACCCACCCCGTATATCTCGCAGCATTGCAAAGCTGTGAAAAGCATCCGCGGTAGGGGGGGTAAGGCCTTATACTACTATCGGCCCGGCCATACCGATTCATTCTTGTTCCATTCGAGTCTTTTGTTCATGCTAACAACTAAGATAAGAGCGGATCCAATTCCAAGACTTCTCAGGAAATGCAGGAGCAGTGTACGGGTTTCCAAGAGCCGAAGCCCCTGCCGCTTTCCCTGAGACTGGTGCCTATTCCCATGAGAAGGAGGACACACAAGAGAAGTGGTTTTTCTACGATCCGCTTGCTTGAACGGCTTGATTGAGTACCTTACTGGAAAACAAACCGCCTGGAACTGAGTACCAAAACTTGCCTACCGTCCCAACACAAGGCAAACCTTTCATTCATCGGGCTTTGATTCATGAAGGCAAGTCGGGAAGTCGAACAAGGAAAAGATAGCTAGCTTTGGGCTTCCCCTAAGAGAAAGAAGGGACTTTTAAATGCATAAGCCAAAGAAAGCCTCTTTACCTAACTTTGGCTGGTATACGAGTAGGAAAACAGGCTCAGTTCAAAAACCATATATGTCTGTAGATTCACAAAATCTATCTCTCTTGGGAACTTTTTATTAATCTATATTTCTGTCTTGTCTTTCCTCGATACCGACATTCTAAGATGTAGAGGTGACTTCGTCATGCAGAGGATTCAATTGCTTATTAAGGCTGAGACAGGGCCACCCGAGAACGCATCCTCTTCCGGGGAGTCATCTTCTTCTTGCCCTTGGCCTTAACCGCTTGCTCCGACGGATCCGTAGCAATTCAAAGGCTTGTCTACGGTAGTGATCGATTAACTGAGTCGGGGTAGCAGTCCTTGCTCCACAGAAACTGTCAACACTGACTAGTGTAGGGTCAGTCTGTGCCGGGTCTTTAAGATAGCGCAGAAGGTATCTCAGAGTTAGGGAAGGGACCTTCGCCGGCTTTCTATTCCTTTCCGTTATACAGAAGGGTGGCTTATACCAGCTAACGAAAACTTCCCCGCTAAAGAATTGCATCACACCGGTGAAAGACAGACGTGGAACCGGTAGTTCTTTTCTAAAAAAGTATTGTCGTACAATAATTGATAAGGGCTAACGAGTTCTTCTCACAGTCAGGCAAGTACTTTCACAGGTCCGATAGGAAAATAGAGCCGATATATCCGATCTTCGATCCTTCCCAAAAAAGAGCTATCAAAGGAGAATGAAAGTCTCAAGTAAAGGGGCAAGCAAAACGTAAGGGTTTATCCCTACCCTAACAAAACAAGACCGAAATGCAAGACGATAGAGGCAAAAGAGGCCTGGGGTCTACAAAAGGGCATTCTACGGATTTGAATCAGATTGTCCGGTTAATGACGCGATGGGAAAAGTTTCTCACCGCATATGGCTCGCACAAAGTCTTTAAGAAAGAGGGAAAGATCATTCCTAAAAGCAGCCGTTCTCAACTATACACGCCAGATGCGGTCGAACCGGATCTAACGCCCAAGTAGCCCCCTCAAAGAGGGGTGAGTGCCTTATGAAAGCACCGCAATCCAGTGGTTTTTCTTTCCACTTCAAAAGAGTTTTGTTTTCTCTTCGCGGGAACGTCGTTGGGAGCTAGACTCCTAGTCTCACAGGGAGGAGTTTTTTTCTTTCTCTCAAACACTGTGGTTGAAGCCTGATAATGGAACGGCCACGGTCTCTTTTCTGGCTAAGGAGTAGTCGATCACGGATAGCATTGGCAGTGTGTGCGGGAAGATCTTTTCAGCTGCCCTAACCAAGCAGCCCAGTGGATCGCAAGGCGAAAGAACCCCCTGCGTGCCGGGCTAGTGCCACCCAATAGCGTTTCTTTCGCTTCCGAGTCAGCAGCCTAATGTCTCCCTCTTAGTTGTCCAGTCTACTTACGGTTCTTTAGCTGTCCTAGTAGTTCCTATCCACGAGTCCAGTGAGCTCCTGGCGTTCTCGTCAGTCCAGCCTCCGAGAGTGCCCTTGCAGGAAAAGGGAATTGAGTCACAAACTCACCACTAGTTCCAGTGCCAGCCGAGTTGGTTAAGCTGGGTTACAGGTCTCATGCTTCGAGTTGAGGCAATCCAGAGACAAGAACGATTTGGTTCCAGAGGTCATGCTTTGTCTTTGCCAAGTTGAATAAAGCAGTTTGACTGCACGCAGGTTTGGGTTTTTAGGTGAGTTCCGTGCATCCAATCCATTTGTAGCAGCAGGGGGTCTGTAAGACCCGGATTAGAGATTAGATAGAAGCACCCCCAACTAGCATCTATTATCTATTAGTTAAGGGGGTTGGGGTATGGGACGCAGAAGCATAGGGAGTGATAGCAGCAATTGATCCTGATTCGGTTTTATCAAGACCAAGAGCATTCCTACGGGATTGAGATTAAGAACAACCAATGGTGGAGGCAGTTGATCTTAATCAGCCAGTTGCCAGATCCAGATGCAGATCGAATTGGACCCGTTCCAGCCAAAAAACGTGAGCGCCTAGCGCGAAAGGTTGCTTTTCTAATATAAAGCGCGTTAGCCTATCTATAAGTAAGGGGCCTTTTCTTGCTCGTTAGCGCCCCCCTACCCCTATTATTATTATATTAGTTTAGTCATAAAGGAACTCAAGTTTCGCCTTTTGACAACCTTACTAATAGAAAGGGGAAAGATGCGCTCAAGCATGCGAAGAAAGCTCTTCGAGCTTCCCTTCTATTATAGTATAGAAAGGTTTGTAGAAAGGGGCTTCTTCAAATATCCCATATATATATAAGTAGAGGCTTCAAGGCTTGTAGTTTAGGGGTGCGCAGGGACAGGAAGGCCCAACCTATACAAGGGGCTAGCGCGCAATGGCTTTCTCTGATAGGGGCTCGCTTCTTCAAGCGGAGCTTGCTGCTTTTCATTTTGTTAGGAGTAGGTGCTTGTGCTTGCTGCTCGTCAAAGCCGTAGCTTGCTGCTCGCTTGCTGTCTACTAAACGAGCCTTCACTGTCCGCCCGGCCCCCGAATCTTAAGTAAAGTGAAGTCAAATCAATGAAGTGAACAGCCCAACCTCTGAAGCTTTTCCAAAAAGCTTCTACTTGTTTTGAAGCCCAACAATAGACTTGCAACTATAGAAAAGCTTCTCTTTGATAGCGGTCATAGGGGGGTTCAGAAAGGATCTGATCGTAGATAGAGACTGAAACCTGTGCGGGGGTAGGGGCGGATGTAGCCAAGTGGATCAAGGCAGTGGATTGTGAATCCACCACGCGCGGGTTCAATCCCCGTCGTTCGCCCATCAATAAATAATAAATGGACCATTTGTTACGGAAACACAAGACTAACCTAGAAATCATTTTTTCTGCAAGTCATCTCGAGGCTTTCAAACGCATCCAAGCACGATTGAAAGATAGAAACCGCGTCGCCTACTTGCTGAAAGCACAAATGGAATGGCTGATCATTCATTGTATGAAGCCTCACT